TTAATATAGGGCCTATTTATTTTTTTTTAGGTTATTTTAGAATTGAACTAAAATTTTACCCTTATCAAGAGTATGTTTTACCTTTAAACTAAAAACCTATTTATTTTAAATAAAAAATAATATTTAACTAAATTTATATTAATGTGTATTAATATTATTTTTGTCTATTAAAATTTATATATAATTAATAAATTTTTTATTTATATAAATAAAAAATTTAATATATCAATATTATTTTTATAATAAATAAATCAACCAATTTATTTTCTTTATCCAGCCGCACCTTCCAGTACAGCTACCTTGTTACGACTTCATCTAAATTATATTTTTATATATAATTATTTAACAATAATTTTTATATAATATAATATTTTCCAGATGTGACGGGCGGTGTGTACAAAGCTTAAGAACTTATTCACCGCTATAATTCTAATTAGCGATTACTAGTGATTCCATCTTTATATAAATGAATTTCAATTTATAATCTGAACTATAAATATATTTTAAATATTATATTTACATATAATAAATATATTGTAATATTTTATGTAACACGTGAGCAGCCCAAAATATAAAGAGCATAATGACTTGACGTAATCTTTTTTATATATTTTATCTATTATAAATAATATATTATAAAAATTATTTTCTATAAAAGGTTACGTTCGTTATAATACTGAAATTAATACTTCACAGCACGAACTGACGACAGCCATGCACTACTTATATATTTTATTAAATTATTAATTTCTTAATAATAAAAATATTGTTAAATTTTGGTAAGGTTTATCGTGTTGCATCGAATTAAGCCACATGTTCCACCACTTGTATAAGCTCCCGTCAATTCCTTTGAATTTTATTCTTGCGAATATACTACTCAGGTGGAATATTTATTACGTTAGTTATTATATTTATAAATAATATATAAATATAAAATATTCATAGTTTACAGCTAAGACTACTAGGGTATCTAATCCTATTTGCTACCTTAGCTTTCGTTTTTAAGTGTCAGTAATTATTTAGTATTATGCTTTCGCCTTTGGTATTCCTTTTTGTATCATTGTATTTCACTACTTCTCAAAAAATTCTTAATACTTTAATAATACTCTATTATATTATTATTTATTTATTTTTTAAATTTTACTTAAATATTTAAAAATAAAATTAATATAAAACCTTAAAACGCTTTACACCTAATAAAATGAATAACGCTTGCATTTCCTGTATTACCGCTGCTGCTGGCACAGAAATTAGCCAATACTATTTTATATATATATCAATATTTATATATATAAAATAAAGTTTACAATATTTTAATAATACTGTCTTCCTTTAAGAAATATTACTTTATCAAGCTTACACTTATTGTAAAATATTCCTCACTGCTGATTTTAAAAAAAAATTTAGGCTTTATTTCAATCCTAATGTGATTGTACATTCTTTCAAATCAATTTATGATCATCACCTTGGTAAACTTTTATTTTACCAACTAGTTAATCAAATATAAATTTTATTTTAAATAATAATAATTTTTAATATAGTACAATTAAATAAATGCGCTTATAGATTATTATATAATAAATTATAATCTATTTAAAATTTACAAATTTATATATCCTCACCTATTCACTATGATATTATCATAAATTTGCATGTGTAATGTATATTTCTAGCGTTAATTCTAAGCTAGGATCAAACTCGCAATATAATAATATATATAAAATATATAAATAACATATATAGAATTTATATGGAAATAAGTAGAATTGAACTACTATTTTTATTATGCAAAAATAAGATTTTACCATTAAACTATATTCCCTATTATATAATATATTATATATATAATAATTCTTAATAGCTTAGTGGTTAAAGCATTCGGCTGTTAACCGAAAGATACTAGTTCAACTCTAGTTTAAGAAGTAAATATTATTTTATATTAATATGAATAAAGAGATTTGAACTCTTATAGAAAACTAAAATCTAAATTTAGTGCGTATACCATTTCCGCCATATTCATAATTATATAATAAATCTAGTAAGATTTGAACTTACATATAAAACTTAGAAGGTTTTTATTTTATCCATTAAATTATAGATTTATGTAAGTAATATTGGATTTGAACCAATGATCTTCTGTATGTAAAGCAGAAACTTTACCTCTAAGTTAATTACTTTATTTTTATTATTATAAATAATAAACTTGTAATTTAAAGGATAAAATATATAATTACGAATTGTATTATAAAAGTTCAAGTCTTTTCAAGTTTAATTGTTTATAGCGAAATAGAGCATAAGGAAAGTTCGTCGGATTCATGCTCCGAAGGTAATCGGTTCAATTCCGTTTTTCGCTTATAAAATATAAAGTAATTTATAATTAATTTATTATGTAATTATTAATTATATAATTAAATATATATAATAAATTTAAAAGGATGTCTATAGTTTTTATTATTGAAGAAAGACGTTATATATATTAACGAAATTTTTATAATAATTAATAAAAATAATATATATTTATTTTTATTAATATTATTTATTTTTATTATAAAAGTATCTGAATAAAATATTTTTATATAAATATTTTTTTAAAAAACTTAAGGAATTGAATCATCTTAGTACTTAAAGGAAAATAAAGTAATAACGATTTTCATAGTAGTGGCGAGCGAATTGAAATATTTTAAACATTAATTATGTAAAATTTTATATAAGTAATATAAAAATATATTTTATATGAATGTAATTATATAAAATAGTAAGAATCATCTTATAAAATTTAATATAATAAAAGTTGATAGAGAAATAGTACCGTGAGGGAAAGATGAAAAGAATTTTGAAAAAATAGTGAAAAGAACCTGAATTTTAAATTTAATAAATAATAATAAAATTAATTTAAATTTTATTATATTCTTGTTGAAGAAAGAATTAGCAAGTTATAATAAATAGTATATAATTAGGTTAAATATATAATAAATGAAGCCAAAGTTATATCGAGTTTATAAATTTTTAATAAACATTATAAATATTATTTATTATAGACCCGAAATCAAATGATCTAATTATATTTAAAATTAAGTTTAAATAATATTAAATTAAAGTTTGAATTGATTACTGTTGCAGAAGTATCAAATAAAATATAATTAGTGGTGAAATGCCAATCGAATTTGAAGATAGCTGGTTCTCTTTGAAATATATGTAAGTATAGTATTTATATATAAATAAATGTAAAACTCTTTTTTAATTAAATTAATTTAAATAATTAATATTAATATTAATAATTTAAGAATTTTATTTAATAAAATATATATGTTATCAGAAAATAAAGGATAAGCTTTATTTTCAAAAGGGAAACAGCCCTAATTATAAATTAAGATTTTTAAATATTAGTTAAGTTTTAAAAAGAATATAAAATTATTTTTATAATTAAAAAGTAAATTTAGAAGCAGTTATCTTTTAAAGAGTGCGTAAAAGCTCATTAATTTAATAATTTTAGTTCTAAAATAATCGAAAATAAATTAATTATCGATATTATAAAATTTAATATGTAAATTAAATTGGTAAAAGAGCGTTTTGATAATATTTATTTATATGTAAATTAAAATAATAAAATCAAAAGTGATAATGCTAATTTGAGTAATGTAAATATTGGTAAAAATCCAATACTTCTATAATTTAAGGTTTCCTATTTAAAATTTATTTGAATAGGGTTAGTCGAATCTTAAGATGAGATGAAATGTGTAGTTAATAGGAAATAAGTTAATATTCTTATACTATATAATAATAATGTATATTATAAAACTAATATAATAATTTTTATATTATTATATTATAAAAAAATTATTAATATATATTTATTATATATTCGTACCGTAAACTGACACTAGTAAATTTGTATATATTATTAAGAAGTTGAGATAATTTTTTTTAAGGAACTCGGCAAAATTATCTTGTAACTTAGGGATAAAAGATACTTATTTAGTTTATAATAAAAAATTTAAGCGACTGTTTAACAAAAACACAAATCTTTGCTAAATTGAAAAATGATGTATAAAGATTGACATCTGCCCAGTGCTATTATGTAAAAATAATATATATAATATAAAATTATAATATATTATATAAGCTATAGTAAACGGCGGCTGTATCTATAACGGTCCAAAGGTAGCGAAATTCCTTGTCGGGTAAGTTCCGACCTGCATGAAAGATGTAACGACTTAAATGCTGTCTTAAAAATAATCTTAATGAAATAAAATTATCTGTGAAGATGCAGATTTCTTATATTAGGACAGAAAGACCCTATGAAGCTTTACTATTAATAAATATTGAATATATATATGTAAAGCATAGTATAAATGGGAAATAATAATATTATTTTCTTGGAAATAATGTAATTTAAAATGAAATACCATTTTTTATATATATGAATTCTTAAAAAAATTTTATAACAAATTTTTAAACAATATTTATAAGATAGTTTGACTGGGGCGGTCTCCTCCTATATATAAACGGAGGAGTACAATGTTATATATATTATATAAAGATATATATATAATTAACTGTAAAATATACAAATTAAACAGAGATTAATGTCGGTCTTAATGATCCGATAATTATTTAATGATAAAATTATCGCTTAACGGATAAAAGTTACTCTAGGGATAACAGGCTAATCTTTTCCGAGAGTCCATATTGACGAAAAGGTTTGGCACCTCGATGTCGGCTTATCGCATCCTAAAGCAGTAGTATGTTTTAAGGGTAAGTCTGTTCGCCTATTAAAGCGATACGTGAGCTGGGTTCAGAACGTCGTGAGACAGTTCGGTCCATATCTAATATAAGTGTTAGAATATTGAAATTATTTTTTTTAGTACGAGAGGATCGAAAAAATTATACCAATGATATATCAATTATTAATTTTTGTAATGTTGAGTAGTTAAGTATAAAATTTTAATTGTTGAAGTAATATAAATAAAAAAATTTAATTGAAAATAATATTCTAATCATATATATGAATAAAACAATAATTAGAAAAATTATTTTATAGGCTTATTATATATTTATAGTAATATATTTAGTATATAATTCCTAATAAGTTGATTATTTAATTATTAATATTTTATTTGCTAAAGTAGCTTAATTGGTAAAGCAACTGATTTGTAATCAGTAAATTATGAGTTCAAATCTCACCATTAGCTTGAATTAGTTATAGTATATAATTATTATGATAAAATTTTTAAAATCAAAAATAAAAATTTTAAAAAAATTAAATATTCCTTTTTTATTATATTTATCAAGTAAATATAATTATAAATTATTAAATTATAAAATAATGTATAAATCTTATTTTAATTTTAAGTTAATATATATAAGATATATATGTTATAATTATTGTTTAACATTTAAACAATATTTATATTATATAAAAAAATTGAAAAATTATAAAGAAAGTAATATTTATTTTAAATTATTATATATATTAGAATTAAGATTAGATGTATTTTTAGTAAATATTGGTTTTTTTAAAACTATATTACAATCGAGATATTATATAAAGTATAAAAATATTTATATAAATAATATTAATATAAAATATTATAATATAATATTAAATGTTAATGATATAGTTTTTTTTAATTCTAAAATTAAATATATAATTTTAAAAAATTTAATGTATAGATATAATATATATATATATATTTCTAATTTATATAAATATAATTTTATTAAAATTTATAGTTTTAATAATTTTTATATAGTATGTATATATAATTTAAAAATTAAAATATTAAATAATATATTATTAAATAATATATTATATATATATAATAATATTTAATTAAATTATAATTTGATAAATATAATCTAATGGTTAAGATAAAGAATTGTGGTTTCTTTTATATGAGTTCAATTCTCATTATTTATCTTATTTTTTATATAAAAATAAAATATAATGATATAACTTAATAAGGTTAAAGTAAATAATTGCAAATTATTATATTTCAGTTCAATTCTGAATATCATTTATTATAATAAATAGAGATATGGTGAAATTAGGTATACACAATGGACTTTTTAATATATTAATAATAAATATAAAATGAGTTAATTATAAATTAATAATATTATTTGATAAGAAAATATTTTTTATAAATTCTGTAATATATTATTTATATATTCAAACGACTTTTCTATATTTTAAAAGTCTAAATTTAATAAGAAAATCCATTAACAATTATTGTTATAAGGGTTCAAATCCCTTTATCTCTAATTTAATGACATTTATAGCTAAGAGGTCGAAAGCAATGGACTCATAATTCATTTTCAATAATTGATCGTCAGTAGTTCGAATCTACTTAAATGTATAATATAAAATTATAAGTTAATGCCTGAGAGGTTAAAAGGAATGGACTGTAAATTCATTGATTATATATCTACATCAGTTCAAATCTGATTTAACTTATATTTAGAGAAATGACTGAGAGGTTTATAGTTATAAATTGCTAATTTATTGTATAAATAATATATTTTTATTATACCAAGGGTTCGAATCCCTTTTTCTCTATATAAAAACTTTAGAATTTGTAGTTTAATTAGGTTAAAATATTATTTTGTCATAATAAAGAATACGAGTTCAATTCTCGTCAAATTCGTATATTTTAAAATTACTAGCTTAATTGGTAGAGTACTCGACTTTTAATCGAATGGTTCTGAGTTCAAATCTCAGGTAATTTATATAATATATAACTTTTATCGTTTAATGGTAAGACATCTTTTTTTCAAGAAGAAAATAGGAATTCAATTTTCCTTAAAAGTATATATTCAGAATATAGTGTAAAGGTAACATACCTATTTTGGAGATAGAAGATATAGGTTCAAATCCTATTTTTCTGAAAAAAATATTTGTTTAAAAATATTTAAAATGAATATTATTATATTAAATATAAAAAATAATATATTTAATAATATAATATTTAAATATAAATATAATTTTTTTATAAAGTTATATTTAAATTATTATATAAAGATTTATAAAATAATTAATTATATTATAAAATATTATTATATATATAATATTTATGTATATAAATATACAAAAAATAGAAGTATTATAAATTATAGTAATAAAAAAATTAGAATACAAAAAGGAACAGGAAAAGCTAGATTAAAAAATATTAAATCTCCTGTATGTAAACAAGGTTCTTGTAGTTTTGGTCCTTATTATGTAAAAAATAGAATTAAATATAATAAATTTATATATAAATTGATTTTTATATATTTATTATGTAATAAACGTAGTAATATAATAATAATAAAATTTGAAAATATATTTAATATGTGTAATTATGTTAATATTATTGATTTTAAAAAATTTATTATTGATTATTTTATATTTAAAATTTTATATTTTAATGGTATAGTATTTAAACAAAATAAGGTAAATAAATATAAAATAATGAATTTTTATAAAATTAATAATAAGAATATGTTATTTAATTTGATATTATATAATTATATTATATTAATAATTTAATTAATAAATTATGAAAGAAGTTATTTTTAATTTTTATTTAAATAATATATTTTATAAAATAAATTTTATTACATGTAAATATTGTATAATTTATACTTCAATATATATTACAAAATTAAATATTAAATATATTATTAATCATATATTTAAAAATAATTTTTATATTATTAAAATTAAATATATAGTATTTAAAAATAAATATAAAAAATATAATATTTTATTTAAATGATATTAAAATTAAAAAAATATAATACATATAAATATTTTAAAAATTTTGGTAAAAATAATAAAGGATGTATTACTATTTATAATAAAGGAGGGGGTAAATTAAAATATAATTATAAAATAATTGATTTTTGGTATGATAATTATAATGTAAATATTAAGTATAAGGTTATTTTATTTAAAAAATTAAAAAATTATTTTAGAAATACATATATAGGATGTATTATATATTTGTCTTTTAAGTTAAATAGTTTACAAAAATATATTATTTTGCAACATAATTATTTATTACATTCTATTTATTATTTAACTAATATTAATTATATAAAAATTGGTAGTTATTTACAATTAAAATATTGTAAATTAGGTATATATATTTATAATATATCTTATCATAATACTGGAAGTATATTTGTAAGATCAGCTGGTACTTTTGCTCAAATATTAATTTTTTATAAAAATTTAGTGTATATAAAATTTCCTTCTCAAAAAATTAAGTGTATAAATAATAATAATTTTTGTTATATAGGTATTAATAGTAATATTTTATATAATAAATTTAAAATAAAAAATGCTGGATATAATATTTATTATAATAAAAAATCTAAAGTAAGAGGAAAAGCAAAAAATGTATGTGATCATCCACATGGGGGAGGAGAAGGAAAAACAGGTATAGGTCGTAAATATCCTTGTTCTAGAAAAGGATTACATTCTAAAGGATATAAATTTAAAAAATAATTTATTTATTAATTATAATAGAAATAAATTAAATATGGTAAAATTATATTGGTTAAAATTATCTATAAATAATAGGTATATATTTATTAATTTTAAATATAATAAAAATATAATATTAAATATATATAATAAAAATTTGTATATTTATAAAAAATGGTTAAATTTATATATAAAAGTATATAATGGTTGTAAATTTATACCAATTTATATTAATAAATATAAATTATATAATAAAATAGGTAATTTTATTTATACTAAATATATTAAAAATAAAATAAAAGAATTATTATTAAATTAATTAATAAAATATGGGTCATAAAGTAAATCCGTTAATATTTAGAAGTTTGATATATAAAAATTATATTAATAATTTTTATATAAATATAATAAATAATAAATATTATTTATTAAAAATATTATTAATATATTTTTTATATTATAGTATATATAATAATATATGTAATAATAATAATAATTATATTAATATACATATAAATTTTGATATAAATAAATTTTTAATTATATTTTTTTTATATGATAAAAATATAGTATATAATAATTACAATTTTAAATATATTTTTATTTTGTTAAATTATTTTAATTATTATTATTATAAATATTATAATTATATATGTTATTTTAAATTTAAATATATTCATAATATTGATATAAATATGATAATGTTTTATGTTAAACAATATTATATTAAGTATAAATCTTTAAAATTAATATTCGATTATTTATATAATAATATATTAAAAAAATATAATTATAATATAAAAGGATTAAAGATTAAATTTTCAGGATGTTTTAAAAATAGTTTAAAAACTAAAGTTGAAATATATACATATGGTATTATATCTTTAAATATGGTATCTAATAATATTAAATATTTAAATGATATTATATATATTAAATATGGTATTTTGAGTATAAAAATATGGTTAAATAATTAATTTATATAATTATGAATAATAATATTTTAAATAAAACTCAAAAAGGAAAAATAAGAGGAAATTTTAGATTAAAATTTTTAAAATTATATTGGGGTATAATTTCTTTAAATTCTGGATTTATTACATATAATCAATTAGAAACTTCTAAATTTATAATAAATAAACATATAAAAAAAATAGGAGTATATAATATATGTATAAAATGTACTAAATCTTTAACTAAAAAATCTTTAAAGACTAGAATGGGAGCTGGTAAAGGTCCTATAGAATTATATGTTAGTGTTATAAAAAAAAATAAATTATTATTTGAGGTAAGTAATGTTTCAATTAAAATTATTTATTTTATAACTAAAATGTTATCTTATAAATTATTTTTTAAATTACAATTTATAAGAAAAATTAATTAAAATATAGAAAAAGGTATTAATGAAATTAAAGATTGGTTATGTGTTAAAAAATTTAGATAATAATATAAAAGTAATTTGTATTTCATATTATTTATATAATTTAAAATATAAAAAATTAATTTTAAAAAATTTATATATTAAAGTGTATGATTATAGAAATGAAATTATAAAAAATGATTATATAATTTTAAAATATTATAAAAAAAGTAAAAATTGTAATAATAAAGTTATAAAGATTTTATGATATATTTAAATAGTATATTGGATGTGTTAGATAATAGTGGAGTGTTAAAATTTAAATATATTAATTCTTTAAATAAATGTAAAAAAATAAAATATGGAGATATATTAATTGGTATAGTTTATAAATTATATAATAATAGTCTATATAAAAAATCAGATAAGTGTAAAGGTATTTTAATACAACAAAAAAGATTTTTAAATTTAAAGTTATATTATTCTATTAAATTTAATAAGAATGCTGTTATTATTTTAAATAATAATTTAAATTCTATAGGTACTAAAAGTAATTATTATATTTTAAAATATATTAAAAATAAGATTAATATAAATATAAAAAAATTAAAAATAAAATATATTTAATGATAATAAAATTTTTAAATAAAATTAAATATAGTTATAAAATGAATAATAAATTTATATTATATAGATTTAATAAAATTATATATTATTTAATTATATTATTATATAATTATAATTATGTATTAAAATTTTATATTATTATTATTAATAATAAATATTATATTTTTATTTTATTAAATTCATATAATAAAATAAATCATTTTAAAATGTATGTAAAATATAATCAAGTATTTTATATAAATTATAATAAATTATTGAATTTTTTAAAATTATATAGATATTTTAAAGGGTTGTTAATTTTATATTCTTTTAAATATAAGTTTATTACACATATAACATTTTTAAAATATAAAATTGGAGGTATTTTAATGTTTTATATTTTTTAATTTTAAATTGAAATGTTAAATTATAAGAAGTATAATTTTTTTTATAATAGTATTATTAATTTTGAAAGTAATAATATTTATTATTATTTAGTGTTAGATAAGAAAAATTTTGATTATATATATGTTATATATAATATGAAAAGTAATGAAATAATAAAGTATATTTATATATTAAATGTTATTTATATATTTTATATGTATAAAAATATATTTTATTTATTATTTAAAATATATAAACATATTTTTTTACATAATATAAAAATAAAATATGAAAGATATAAAATAATATTAAATATAATAGGTATAAATTATAAATTGTATTATTTAAATAAATATAATTTAATTATATTTAAATTAAAATATAATCATAAAATAATTATTAAAATACCTAGATTAGTTTATTGTAAAGTTGATAAAAATTTATTGTTTTTATTTAGTGTAGATTTATTTATATTATGTTATGTTAGTAAATTAATAAATTCTTTTCAATATATAAATAAATATAAAGATTTAGGAATAAAAATGTTATGATGGTAATTAGTAGAAATAATATAAATAATAATTATTATTTATTATATTATATATTAATATTATTAAAGAGTATTTTTATAATAATAAAGTTTAAAATAAAAAAAAATTTTAATAATTATTTATTTATAATTTATATTAAATTATTATTTTTATATTTAAAATTATATTATTTTATAAATATTTTTAATAGTTATTTTTATATTAATATTTATTATAATTTGAATTATATTTATTTTTATATTTATAAATATAATAATAATATAAAAAGTAAATATAATATTTTAAATAATAATATTATAGAAAAAATTATTGAAATAAAAAAAATTTCTTATACTATAAAAAAAGGAAGAATTAATAGGTATAAAGTTATATTATTAATAGGAAATAAACAAGGTTGGATAGGTGTAGGTGTAGGTAAAAATATTAATGTAAATAAAGCTATTATATTATCTAGAAATAAAGCTTTGAATAATATTTATTATTTTAAATATTCTTTATTGAATATATATAAATTAAAATATATTTATATTAATTTTAATAAGTTATGTATAAAAATTCAATTTAATATTTATAATTATGTTGATATTAGGTTTTTATTATTAAAATATTTATTAGAATGTTTAGGATATTTAAATTGTAAAATTATTATATATTATAATATTATGTTAAATAAATATAATTTGTTAAATAAAATATTATTAATATTATTTAATATTTTTTAATTATAAATATATGATATTATATTTAAATAAAAATTTATATATTATATATATAATTAAATATATATATGGATTAAATTTGTATAAATTTAATTTATTATTAAATTTAAATAATATAAATATTTTTAATATTAAAAATAATATAATAAAAGTTAAATTAAGTTTATATAGATTAAATATGTATATTTATAAGATTTTAAAAAATAAAATGAATAGTATTATTATTAATAAAATTAAAAAATTTAATATAAAATGAAAAAACGTTCTTCTATAAAAAAAATATGTAATAAATGTAAATTAATAAAACGTTTTAAAAAATTACGTATTATTTGTATTAATAAAAAACATAAACAAATACAATGATTAATTTATATAATAATTATATAGTATTTTTATATTTTAAATTAACTTTAAAAAATACATTAGTAACTGTTTCTAAATATAAAAAATATAATAATAAATTTATTTATATAAAAAATTTAAAATATATATCTTGTGGTTGTTTAAAATTTTTTAAAAATAGATTAAAAAATACTATAATAGCTAATAATATTATAACTATAAATATAATAAAATATTTAATAAATAAAAATTTATTAAATATTAATGTTATTTTTAATGGTATAAATTCATATAGAATACATATATTAAAATTATTATTAAATATTAAATATAAAAATAAAAAATTAAATATAAATAAATTATTTGATATAACTTCTATACCATATAATGGATGTAAAATTTCAAAAAAAAAATGTTAACAATAAATAAATTATTATATAAAAAAACGATAAAAAAAAATAAAAATTATAAAAAAAATAATTTTTTATTAAATAAATGTCCTCAAAAAAAAGGTATTGTATTAAAAATATTAATTAAAACTCCAAAAAAACCTAATTCAGCTTTAAGAAAAGTAGCTAAAATAAAATTATCAAATAATAAAGAATTATTAGCATATATACCAGGTGAAGGTAAATCTATTCAAGAACATAATTTTGTATTAATAAAAGGAGGTAGAGTAAAAGATTTACCTGGTATAAAATATAAAATAATTAGAGGATCTTTAGATTCTATAGGAGTAGTAAATAGAAAAACATCTAGATCTAAATATGGAGTAAAAAAAAAATAAATAATAATGTTTAAATATTTTATAAAAATTTTTTTAAAAAAAGGAAAAATTAATAAAGGTATTAAATTATTAATATATATATTATATTTGTTAAAAAAAATAACTAATAAATTAGGTATATTTATTTTTAATAAAGCTATTAAAAATTTAATATTACCATTTTCATTTTTTAAAATTAAAATTAATACTATTAAATATAATATACCTATAATTATATCATATGAACAATCTATATTTAATATATATAAATTATTTAATAAAATTATAAAAAATAAAAATTTATTATTATATAAAATTATTTGTAAGTATTTAATTTTAAGTTATAATAAAGAAGGTGATTTATATAAGATTAAATTAAATTTAATAAAACAATTTATATCAAATAGAATATATATATATTTATTAAATAAAAAGAAAAATATTAAATAAATATTAATAATAAAAGATTATATTATTATTTATAAATTATTATATATTATTTTATATATATAATGAATAATAAATTATTTATAAGAAATAAACAACATATAAATTTAGGTACTATAGGACACGTAGATCATGGAAAGACAACATTAACAACAGCAATATCTTATTTATTAAATTTACAAGGTTTATCTAAAAAATATAATTATTCTGATATTGATTCTGCTCCTGAAGAAAAAATAAGAGGTATAACTATAAATACAACACATATTGAATATGAAACAATTACAAAACATTGTGCTCATATAGATTGTCCTGGTCATTCTGATTATATTAAAAATATGATTATAGGAGCTACACAAATGGATATAGCAATTTTAGTAATATCTATAATTGATGGTATTATGCCTCAAACATATGAGCATTTATTATTAATTAAGCAAATAGGTATAAAAAATATAATAATATTTTTGAATAAAGAAGATTTATGTGATGATTTAGAATTAATAGAATTTATTAAATTAGAAATAAATGAATTATTAAGTAAATATGAATTTAATTTAGATAATATTAAAATATTGACTGGATCTGCATTAAATGTTATTAATATTATACAAAAAAATAAAAATTATGAATTAATAAAATCAAATATTTGGATACAAAAATTAAATGATTTAATTAATATTATTGATGGTATTAAAATAATAAGAAAAAAATTAGATGATTATTTTTTAATGTCTATAGAAGATGTATTTTCTATTACAGGTAGAGGTACTGTAGTTACAGGTAAAATTGATCAAGGATGTATAAATTTAAATGAAGAAGTTGAAATTTTAAAATTTGAAAAATCTTCAATATTAACAACAGTTATAGGATTAGAAATGTTTAAAAAACAATTAATACAAGCTCAATCTGGAGATAATGTGGGTATTTTATTAAGAAATATTCAAAAAAAAGATATTAAAAGAGGTATGATTTTATCATCTCCAAATAAATTAAAAGTATATAAATCTTTTATATCTGAAACTTATATATTAACTAAAGAGGAAGGAGGTCGTCATAAACCATTTAATATAGGATATAAACCACAATTTTTTATTCATACTGTAGATGTAACAGGTGAGATAAAAAATATATATTTAAATAATCATATTCAAAAAATTGGAATACCTGGGGATAAATTAACTTTACATATTGAATTAAAACATTATATTGTATTAATTTTAAATATGAAATTTTCTATTAGAGAAGGAGGTAAAACTATAGGAGCAGGAATTATAATAGATATTATAGATTAAATTATTATATTATGTTTAAAGAAAAAAATAATAATATATTAAATAAAATTTTTATAAAAAAAATATTTAAAATTATTAAATATTTTTATATGTATTATAATAATATATATATCTGGATATATATAATTATTTTAATATTTATTTTTATAAATAATAATAAATATTTTAAAGTTATTATATATAAAAAATATAAATATTTATTAAATTTTTTATTTATAATATTGTTATTAAATAAATGTCAAAAATCAGATTTGAACTGATAACATATGGATCTTCAATCCATGGCTCTACCATTGAGCTATAATGACTTTTTATATATTATATATTAATAGAATATAACCAAAAGGTTAAGGTAATGAATTTTGATTTCATTAATATAGGTTCAAATCCTATTATTCTAAAAAAATAATGAATATAATTTAAAGATAAAATACAATTTTACCAAAATTGTTATAAGAGTTTAATTCTCTTTATTCATATATACATAAAATTATGTCTTTAATTTAAAGTAAAAATATAAATTTCCAAAATTTATAATGAAGGTTCAAATCCTTTAAGACATGTATATAATAATATTTAAATATATATATATCTAATATAATGATTATTTTATATAAATGTAAATTTATAATTAAGCATATTGATAATAATAAAATTAATTTAAATTCTATTTTAAATGTTAAATTTAAAATATATAATATTAATATTAATTTTTTAAATAAAAAAATAATGGAATATATTTATAAATATAAAGTAAATATATTTATTATTTATATTTATTCTAATAAAAATTTTAAAATAATATATAATTATACAATATATAATTTATATAAAAAATATTATAAAAAATTTAATAAAATATATTTAGTAATATATAAAATATTATTATATAAAAAAATGCAATTATTATTTTATAATATAAATCAATTATTATATATTATAATTAATAATTTAAAAATAATTAAATATAAAATATAAATTTCTCATGATCTTAAATAATTTATATAGTACAAAGGAATTAATAATAATATTAATTAAATCTGAATATTTAGCATTAAAATATAATAATTATTTTATAATGCCTATTCATTTATTATTAAGTTTATTATTAACAAATAATTTATGTACAAAATTTTTTAAAATAAATAAAAATTTAATAACTAATAAATTAATTTTATTTTTATTAAATAAATATAAGTATAATAAAAATATAATAAATGTAATATTTTCAAATAAAATTATTAATATATTAAGAAAATTAAATAATTTTAATTTTAAAATAAATTCTTTCAATTTATTATTATTATTATTAAATGAAAAAGATAAAGATATTCAATATCTATTTAAATATTTAAATTTAAATTTTTCTAATTTAAATTTTTATATATCTATAACAAATATATTTCCTAATAATTTTAAAAAAATATTAAAAGAATTTTCTACAAATATTTATAATATAAATTTAATATATAATTATAATATAAATTTAAATAAATATCAATATTTAAAATTATTACAAATTTTAAATTTAAAAATAAAAAAACATATAATAATAAAAGGATTAGAAGAAAATATATTTTCATTTTTAAAAATATTAATGAATAATATAAAAAATAAAACAGTACCTATATATTTATATAATACAGAAATATGGATATTAAATGATTTATTAAATTATGATATATATATAATAATATCTAAAATATTAAATATTTCTAAATATTTAATAAATAATTATAAATTAATTTTAGTTATAAAAAATATAGAAATATTTAATGAGGTAAATAATGATAATAATAATTTAAATAAATTATATTATTTATATTTATTATTAAATAAAATTTCTAATTATAATATACATATAATAATAATAACAACTAAAGATAAATATAATTTATATTTTAAATATAATAATTTATTACAAATTAAATTTTTTTATACAATACAAATAAAAAATTTATCATTTTTACAAATATTTTTAATTCTAAAATATAATATATATAAATATATAAATTATTATAAAATACATATAAATAATTATATTATATATGAATTAATTAATTTAAGTAAAAAATATATTACAAATATAAAATCTCCTATAATCCCTTTAATTTTATTAGAAAATTTATGTTCTAAAAAATATTTATTTAAAATAAATACACAAATTTCTAATTTTAATTATATATTAACTAATAATAATGTATATTTACAAAATAAAAATAATTTAATTATAACATATGAAGATATAAAAACAACAATTTCTGAATATTTAAACATTTCTAAAACTATATTATTTAAAAATAATAAAATAACTAATTCTAATTTTAAAAAATTAGAATATTATTTATATAAGAATATACATGGTCAAAATCATATATTTAATAAAATATTACCTTCAATTAAACAAAATTTAATAGGATTAAAAACAAAAAATAAACCTATAGGTAGTTGGATTTTATGTGGTCCTAGTGGTACTGGTAAAACTGAATTAGCTAAAATATTAGCAAAATATTTATTTAATTCAGAAAAAAATTTAATTAGATTTGATATGAGTGAATATATGGAAAAACATTCTATATCTAGATTAATTGGATCTCCTCCTGGTTATATAGGATATTCTGAAGGAGGTCAATTAACTGAACAAGTATATAAAAATCCAAATTCTATAATATTATTTGATGAAATAGAAAAAGCTCATCCTGAAATATATAATATAATGTTACAAATTTTAGATGAAGGTAGATTAACAGATTCTACAGGTAAATTAATTGATTTTACACATACAATTATTTTATTTACAAGTAATTTAGGTTGTCCTAAAAATTATAATTTATATTTAAAAAATAAATATTATTTATCTAATAAAGATTTAAAAGATATAGAAAAAAATATTAAATTAAATATTAATAATTATTTTAAACCTGAATTATTAAATAGATTAACAAATATATTAATTTTTAATCCTTTAAATATAAATTCTTTATTATTAATATTTAATAAATTTATAAATGAATTAAAAATTAAATTATATTTAAATAAAATAAATATAATAATTTATATAAAAAAAGAACTTAAATATTTTTTAATTAAATTAACTTATAACCCATTATATGGAGCTCGTTCATTAAAAAGAATATTAGATTTAATTTTAAATAAATCAATAAGTGATTTATTATTAATTTATGATAAAAATTATTTTATTAAAAATAAATATATTTTATATTATTTTTTAAATAAATATTATAATTTAAATTTTAATATATATTCTTTATAAATAACAAATATAGTTTAAATAGGTAAAATATTAATTTTCCATATTAAAGATATGGATTCAAATTCCATTATTTGTATATAAAAATATATTTAAAAATTATAATGAAAAAAAAAATTTTTTTATATTTTAAGTCAAATAAAACTCTATATAAAATTTATAAAATATATTTATATATAAAAAAGAATAATAATTTAAATATAATTAAATTAGGTATTTATAATCCTAAATTAAATATAATTTCTTGTATATATTATATATTATTAAAATATTTAAAATATAATTTTATATTAAATAAAAATTTAATAAAACTTTTATTATATAATATAAAAAAAAATAAGAGAAATGACAGAGAGGTTTATTGTATTTGATTTGAGATCAAAAAAATATATGTATATTTCATGGGTTCAAATCCCATTTTCTCTTTTATATAATTATTATATATAATAATATAAACATGATATTAAATTTATATTATAAATTACAAAAAAATATTTTATTAAAAAAATTTAAAAATAAAAAAAATAATATTAAAAAATTTATTTATATAAAAAATAAATTTAATATATTATTAAAAAGTAAAAATTCAAATAAATATATATATAATATTATAAATTATAAATATAAAAATTTAAAAATATTATATATAATATCTAATAAATATAATATTTTATTAATAAAAAAAATAAATTTTTGGTATAATATTTTATATATTAATTTTATATATAATAAAATATACATAATTAAAAATATATTTACATATTTTTAATTTTACTATGAATTATTGATGTATAAACTATTTTATATATTAATTTTATAGATTTATAATTATTATAATTACCTAAAACTTTTATATTTATATAACTTGAATCTAAACTTAAATTTATAAAACTTATTAAAATTAATTTTAATTTTAAAATTTCTTTTAAAATTAAATTATTATATTTTATTAAAAAAATACATTTTGGTAATATTAACATATTTCTTATTCCATATAAATTTATACATAATTTATTATAAATATATTTAAATTTATATAAACATTTTTTTGATAATATTTTTATATAATATTTATTTTTAAATATTTTTTCTAACCATATATAAATAATAATTCTTTTTTTAAATAATCTCCAATTTGTTAACAAACCAGGAATCCATTTAATTATATAAAAATTATTAGTTAAAATACATATTTTAATAATAAAATTAATAAATAAATTATTATTATGAATAAATAAAATTTTATTATTTTTTAAAGATATATTATAAATATATATATATAATTTATATAAATATAAAATTATTAAAATAAAATTTAAAATACAATAATTATATTCTATTTTATATATAAATTTATAATTATTAAAATGAATATTTTTAAAATTATTATCAATATAAATTTTAGATTTTAATAAAGTATTAAATGTAATAAACATTATTTTTTATAATTAAATTTTTAAATATCTATACCATCCGTTACCTATAGGTAATAAATCTGTCATTATTATTTTAGATTTTATATCAATTAACCAATCTATTTTATTATTTAAAATATTTAAACTTATAATTTTAAATGTATTTTGAAAACTTATATTTGTTAAAAATCCAGAATTTGCCAAAATTGATTTTGTAATTCCTAAAATAATAGGTTCATATTTATATATTTTATATTTATTTAAATTTAATGAATAATTAAGTATATTAATTAAATATAAAGGTATTATATCATTATATTTAAATATTTTAAAATTATTAGATATTATTTTTATACATGATAACATTTTTTTTATAATTAATTCAAAATATATAGAAGGTAAATAAATATTTTGATAACTATATTGTTTTAAAATAGATTCCATTAAAATATTATATATATATATATAAGAACTTTTAATTGATTGATAAATATTTGTATTAATTAATAAATATTTAAAATAAAATTTTAAATTATTATTTATTAAATAAAAATCTGTATTTAATGAATATCCACTATATAAAATTGAACTTATATCTTCAAAAATATATGAATAAAAATTCAATTTATATTTAAAATAATTCATTGTATATATATTTAATACATTATATATATATATAATATTATTTAAATAATTATAATATTTAATATAAAAAATAACATATACATTATTTGAAATAAAAGAAATATTATTTTTAATATTTTTATTTTCAAATATAATATTAATTGAGTGTAGTCCTATTGTTATATCATTTAAATATAAATTATATATATTTTTATTATTATATATATAAAAAATTTTATTATAAAAATTATTATTTAATAATTTAATTATATTATTTTTATAATTATATAAAAAATTATACTGATTATTATAAATAATATTATAAGTATACAAAATATTACTATTATGTATAAAATTATTATTTATAAAATATAAATTTTTTAAAATATATAATATAATTTTAATATTATATTTATATAAATATTTTATATAATTATTATAAATAATAAATAAATTATATTTAAAATTAGATAATAAATATTTACTCCATTTATATTTTAATATTTCATATATATATAAATTATAAACTTTACAATTAAATAAACTATTATTTTTATTATTATATATATAAATATTTTTATTATAATAATTATATTTAATAAATCTAATAAATAATATATATATTAATAAATTATTACTTTTATAATAATTTAATTTTAATTTATATTTATTATTTATATTATTTTTATTTTGTATATTAACTAAACTTATTTTAAATATCATAATATTTTTTATTTTTTTTAAAAAAATTAGAATTTATTAATATAACATTACTAATATTTAAATAATAATATGAATACATATTAAAATAATTTTTTATAAAATACATAATATTATATTTTTTATTAACCTTTAAATTATAAATTATACCTTGTTTATAAATATTATATAATTTTATATAATTATAATAATAATAAGAAGCATGTAAATTATATATAATCCCTTTATTATACAAATTTTTAATTAATAATTGTATTATATAATAACTATAATATTTTATTTTAGAATTAAAATATTTAATAATAATATTATTTAAATTATATTTAAAATTTTTTGATATAGAATTATATATAAAACTATATTTAATAAATTTATTATTTAATATATAATTATAATTTAAATATATATACTTAAATATTAATTTATTTATTAAAAATATTAAATTAAATTTACCATTAATATATTTTTTAAAATTAAAAATTAATTTAAATATTTTTTTTATTTTAAACTTATAAAAAAAAATTTTATAAATATTATATTTTTCCCATAAACTACAATTATATTTATTTTTTAAAATAGAATTTACATGAAAAGTTCTTAATACCATTTGAGTACTAGGTTCTCCTATAGCTTCACTTGATATAACTCCAATATGTTGCCCTAAATTATATTTATATAATTGTTTATAATTTAAACAATTATTACATATATTATTAAATATATTACATAAATATATTGATTTTATATTTAAATATATATATATATTATAATAAGATTTTAATAAATTATTTAATACATATTTAGTTATATAAATATTTTTAAAATTTAAACATATACCTTTATTTATATTTAAAATATTATTTTGCAATATTTTAAATTGTAATATATTAAAAGGTAAAATTATATTACCATATATATCCATATTACACATATATTTAAAAATAAAAGGTGATTTACAATTTAATTCTTTAATTATAAAATTATTTGTTATATTAACTAAACGTTTTGTTAAATATCCTGAATCTGCTGTTTTTAAAGCTGTATCTATAATTCCTTTTTTAGAACCGTAACAAGATAATATATATTCATATATTGATAATTCATTAATATAATTATTTATAATAGGTTTTTCATAAACTATACCTTTTATATTAGAAATATATCCCTTAAATCCTATTAATTGTTGTAATTGTGAATATTTTATTTTTATTTTATATTTAAAAAATAAATATAAATTTGAATATATAGGATTGATTTTAAAATAAATAATATTATTTAATATTAATTGAATTTTATTTATAATTTTTAAATAATAATAATTATTTAAAAATATATTTATATAATTATATTTTATTTCATAATATTTATTATTATATATATTAGTAATTTTTTTTTTATATAAAACTAATAAATATATTAAATTTGAAAAATCATTTAAATTTAAAGAATAATTATATATAAAACTATATTCTAATCCTAAATATAATAATTCATGCAAAATTTTTGAACTTATATTATATTTAAAAATATTTAATAATTTTTTCTCTAAAATTTGTAAATTATATTTATTTAAAAAATAAAAATACATATCTAAAATTTAATATATATACATATATAAATTTATAATTATTCTATTAACTGAAGTTAATATATAAAAAATTTTATTATTATTTACATATTTTATCCAAATTAAATTAAATATAAATAATACATTATTATTATAATATTCATATATTTTTTCTATAGAATTAAAATAAAAAAAATTAAATATTTTATTATAATGTAATATTAATAATGTATTAATACCTAATTTATAATATTGTAAATTTTTAAACAAATTAATATTATTAGAAGGAGAAATAATATTTTTATCAAAATTTAAATTTATATTAGATTCAAATTTTGAAGTTTTTATTAATGGTAAAAATACAGACATTTGATCTCCATCAAAATCTGCATTAAAACTAGAACATCCTAAAGGATAAAATTTTAATGAATAACCTTCTGTTAATATAGGTATAAAAGATTGTAAATTCATTCTATGTAATGTAGGGGCTCTATTAATTATAATAAATTGATTTTGTAATAATTTATTTAAAAATTTTTGAATACTAAATAAATTTTTATTAATTAATAAACTTTTAAATATAATATTAAATTTAAAATTATATTTTAAAATATTTATTAAAAAAGGTTTAAATAAATATATACTAATATAATATGGTAATCCAATATTATTATATATAATATTAGGATTAATAGTTATAACTGATCTACCTGAAAAATCCACTCTTTTACCTAATAAATTATATTTTATTATACTATATTTACCTTTAAAAGTTTTACTAAAATTAAAAAAAGTATTATTTTTTTTTAAAATTAATTTATTTATTAATAAATAATCAATTAATTGTTGTAATAAACGTTTTTCTATTATTTCAAATATAAAAAAAATATTATTACGTAAATATAACCAATATTTTAATTTATTATTTTTCAAAATAATCAATCTATAATTTTCATTTATTGTAGATATTATATACATACTATTATTTATATAAAAATATGGCCTTAATCCTGCAGGTAATATAGGTAATAAATCTAAAAAAATCCAATTTGGTTTTATATTATTTATTATAAATAAATTTAATATATTAATTTTTTTATAAATATATTTTTTATAACATATATTACTGTTTAATAATAATTCTTTATTATTTAATAAATCAGTTAATAAATTTAAATTTTTTAATTTTTTATATAAAATATTATGAGAAAATAAATATTGAATTATATTAAAATTTTTTTTTATATTTAATTTAAAATATAATTTATTGTAATATAAATATTGTTTATATTTTATATTATTAAAAAAATATTTATAATAAATTAAAAATTTTAAATAAATAACATTTTTATTTAATAATAAAGAAGCTATTTTCAAAGGACCCGTTAAATACCATAAATGTAAAATAGGTATATTTAAAAATATAAATCCTATTTTATATTTTCTATTAATATTTATTGTTAATTTATTTTTACAAAATATACAATATAAAAAATATGAAAAATTATTTATATTATACATTTTTTTATTACAATTACAATTCCATCTATACATATAATCAAATATTTTTTCACAAAATAAACCATATAAAATAGGTAATCCTGTATTAAAATTTATAGTATTAGGTACTAAAACTTCTCCAATTATAATTTTATTTTTATAATATAAAGCAGACCATTTAATTATTTGTTTAGGATTTAAAATATTTAATTTTAATCCAATAAAATTTATATTATTATAAATTATCATATATTAATAAATTATATTTATAGGTATATTTTTTATTAAATTATTATTGTTATTAAATATACAAAATGTTTCTATATTTATAGATAAACTTTGCAATTCTTTTAAAATTAATTTAAAAGTTTCTGAAATAAATGTAGTTTTTATTTTATTATTATTAAATAAATAATTCTTTAATAATTTTCTACTTTTTATATCATCTGATTTATATGTAAAAAATTCTTTAAATAAAAAAGAAGCTCCAAAAGCCTCTAAAGCCCATACTTCCATTTCTCCAAATCTTTGACCTCCTTGTTTTGTATTCCCCTTTATAGGTTGTTGTGTTAACTCAGAATATAATCCTATAAATCTATATCTTAATTTATCACGAACCATATGAATTAATTTATAATAATAAATACTATTTAAACAAAAACTATTATTAATTAAATGTCCTGTAAATGGATTTTTTAAAAAATATTTATTATAATTATAAGACATTTTATTTATATTATAATTATTAATATAATTATATGTATAATAATTAAATATATTAATATAATTATTATAATAATTTTTATTTAAATTATTTGAAATAATATATCTATTATTAATATATAAACTATTTAATCCATAAACACCTTCCAAAATTTGACCAACATTAATTCTAGAAGGAATACTTATAGAACTTATAAATAAATCTGGTTGAATTTTATTATTTAAATAAGGCATATCATTAATTTCATTTATATATGAAATTACTCCTTTATTACCATGTCTATTACAAATTTTATCTCCTAATTGTAAATATTTTTGAACTCCTATATATATTCTTATTTTTAAATATATATTAACCTCTTTTAATTTTTTATTATATAAATTATTAAATAAAAATTCTACTTTTATAACTCTACCCATATCATATATAGTAGAAATTATAGGTTTATTTTTAAATACTCTCAATTTATTTCCAAATAAAAAATTAATAATATTAATTAAATTTTTATTATTAAAAATAAAAGGCATTAAAATTAATTTTGAAACTAAAATATTATTAGCTAATATAAAAGAACCTTCTCTTATTATACCATATTTATCTAAATTTATTTTATGTTTATAACATATTTTAGATAAATTTACACTACATATCTCAGGAATATTATTTAATATATTACATGATATTTCATAAATATTCAAATGTAATGATGTATATAAATTATTATATAATATTTTTTTATTAATAATAATAGCATCTTCATATTCATAACCTAAATATGAACCATAACCTACTAATAAATTATTACCTAAACTATATTCACAATATAATAAATTTGAATTTATAGCTAATATTTTACCTATATTTATTTTTTCTCCTACCCATACTATAGGTTTATATATTAATAATACATTTTGATTAAATTTTCTATAAGTATTTAAATAATAAATTATTTGTCTATTAAAAATATCTCTTATTATTATTTTTACATAAGAAACATAAATAACAATTCCTTCTTGATAAGAAATAATTAAATAATTTAAATATTTATTTAAAATAAAATTATAATTAGTAATAATATTACTTAAAATAGGATATAAAATAGGAATTATTTGAGTATGCATTTTTATACTCATTAAATTTCTTACAGAATCATTATAATGTATAAAAGGAATTAAATTTTCTATAAAAGATAATAAATAATTAAAAGGTATATAAAATATATTTTTTTGTATATTATTTATTTTAAATGTATTTTTATTAATAGTTAAAATATTTATTTTATTAAAATTTAAATTTTTTTTTAAAAAAATTTTATTAAAATAAATATTATAAAAATTTTTATCAAAAATATCTAATATTAATTTAAAATTATATTTATAATAAAATAAATATTTATAATATGTAATTAATTTATATTTTAAATTTAAATAAACATTAATAGTTAAATAATTAATTAATCCACAAGTTAACCCTTCATTTGTATTAATTAAACTAATATATCCTAATATATTTCTAGATAATTCTCTAAAATCAGTATTTAAAATAAATTTTGAATTTAATCCTGTTGTAATCATATTTATTTTAAATTTTTGATTTATTTCAGATAAATTATTTACTTGATCAGAATATTGTATTAATGGATTTATATTTATATTTTCTAAAATAATATTTATATACTTTTTATAATTAAATAATAATTTAATATTAAAATTTGTAATAGTTAATATTTTATTTTTAAAATTTTTTATATATTCTTTACTTTTTATTAATAAATGATCAATAATAGAATAATATTTTTTATTATTAATATTATTTATATAATAATTATAATAATATATAAAATTAATTTTAATAGAAAATATTATTTTTAAAATATTTATAAATAATTTATTATTATAAAAATTATTATATATTTTAATAATAAACAATTTTAATAAAAATATATTATATATATTATATTTTTTATTAATTATTATAAATTTAATATAATTATAAATAATTATTTTTTTTAATATAATATTATAATTTTTAATTATTATATTCATATAATTTAAATATAATAATAAAATTATAAAATTAAATTTATAAATATCATAATAACAATATATATTTATATTATTAATTTCAAATATTAATTTTATATTTAAATAATTAATATACATATATATATAAATAATATCATTATTATTTTTTTTAAATTTAATAATAAAAATTTTATTATTTTTTTTAAATAATTGAATACATGTTTTATATAATCCATTCAATATAATAATATTATCATATATTAAAGGCAATATAAATAATAATATATTAATTTTAAGTTTCTTATTAATATAAATAAAATTAATATTTAAATTTAAAATTATTTTAAATAAACTATTAACATTTTGAATTGTATCTATTGAATTTATATCTATATTTGTTAATAAAACTATTAATTTAAAATATATTATATTAAAATTTTTAATATTTAAATTATTAATCATTAATATATAATATTTTAAATAATATAATATTTCTATAATTAATAATAAATATAAATTAGAAATAATATAATTATTTTTTATAAATATAACATTATTTAAATATATCATAATATTAAATTAAAAAATTAATTTACCTATTTTAAATACTTTTATTATATTTAAAGAATTTAAATAAAAATATAAATATAATATATCATAATTATTATATTTTAATATAATAATATAATTATTTTTATTATTCTTTTTAAATATTATTCCACTAAATTTAAATATTTTTAATTTATTACATATATTATTATTATAATTATTATATTCATATACATTTATTTTTATTATAATATTATTATTTAAAATATAATTATTATATATTATTTTAAATAATATTTTATTTTTTATATAATAATATTTTTTTACTATATTTAATTTCATTTTTTATTTATATATAAATTTTTAAATTTAAATAATATTTAAATATTTTAATTTTTTTATAATTAATATATATTTTTTATATTTCATATAAATAATATACATTTTTTTATAATTTACTTTATTATACTTTAATAACTTTTTATATTTATTCAAATAATATTTCAAATTTATTAAATACTTATCTATAATATAATAATATATCATTTAAATATATCTTTTATCTTCAAAGAAAATAACATAGGTATTTCTAAATTTAATTCAAAAGGTAATTGATTATAAATATTAAAACAAAATCCAATAATTATTAAAGACATTGCTTCTGAAATATTTAATCCACGTTGCATTAATAAAAATAAATATAAAATTTCAATTTTAGAAATAAAAGCTTCCTGTTTAATATAACTAGTATTATTATAATTTTTTATATAAGGAATTGTAACCGTTAAAGAATTATTTCCAAATATTAAAGAATTACATTCAGTATAATTATAAGATTTAAAAGAATAAGGATTTATATAAATTAACCCTCTAAATATATTTAATGAATTATTTAAAGAAATACTTTTTGAAATAATATAACTTTTAGTATAAGATCCTATATGATACATTTTACTACCTGTATCTGCAATTTGATTATAAGATAAGAAAGATATTGAATAAAAATTACTAATAGAAAAATTTCCTTTTAAAATTGTTGAAGGATATTTCCATGTTATAATTGAACCTAATTCAATTTGAATCCAATCTAATTTAGAAAAATTAAAACAAATACCACGTTTAGTAGTAAAATTATATAATCCTCCATTACCTAAATAATCACCTCTATACCAATTTTGTAAAGTATAATATTTTACATAACTATAATTTTTTACAATAATTTCTACTATAGCAACATGTAATTGAGATTCTTTATATATAGAAGCTGTACATCCTTCTAAATATATAATATATGAATATTCATTTATAATTAATAATGTACGTTCAAATTGTGCAAAATCATAAGAATTAGTTTTAAAATAAGTAGATAAATTAAATTTACATTTTATATATTTAGGAATATAACAAAAAGATCCTTCACTAAAAATAATAGAATTAATAGTAGAAAAAAAATTATCTTTATAAGAAACTATTGTTCCTAAATATTTATTTATTAATAAAGGATATTTAAAAATAGCATCAAATAAAGATATAAAAATTATACCTAATTTTTTTAAAAAATATTGAGTAGTATGTAATATAGATATACTATCAAAAATAATATCTATAGAATTTGTTTTTATTAGAATACTATCTAAAAAATTTATATTTAAATTATTTTTTAAATATACTATTAAATTATTATTTTTTAAAATAGAAGAAAAATAAATAATATTATCATAATTTATAATAGGACAATCAAAAAAATTCCAATCAGGAAATTTTATAATATTTAATATTTTTAAAGAATATTTTTTAAATTTATAAATAAAATTAGATAAAAAAATATTCATAGATAAATATTTTATCAAATTATTATTTAACCCATTTCTTATTAAATATAAATTTATTTTATTTTTATATTGATATTTATAATTTAAATTATAAATATTTAAAATTTTTTTTAATATCATTTATTTAATATACTATAACTAATTCAAGCTAATGGTGAGATTTGAACTCATAATCTACTGATTACAAATCAGTTGCTTTACCAATTAAGCTACTTTAGCAAATAAAATATTAATAATTAAATAATCAACTTATTAGGAATTATATACTAAATATATTACTATAAATATATAATAAGCCTATAAAATAATTTTTCTAATTATTGTTTTATTCATATATATGATTAGAATATTATTTTCAATTAAATTTTTTTATTTATATTACTTCAACAATTAAAATTTTATACTTAACTACTCAACATTACAAAAATTAATAATTGATATATCATTGGTATAATTTTTTCGATCCTCTCGTACTAAAAAAAATAATTTCAATATTCTAACACTTATATTAGATATGGACCGAACTGTCTCACGACGTTCTGAACCCAGCTCACGTATCGCTTTAATAGGCGAACAGACTTACCCTTAAAACATACTACTGCTTTAGGATGCGATAAGCCGACATCGAGGTGCCAAACCTTTTCGTCAATATGGACTCTCGGAAAAGATTAGCCTGTTATCCCTAGAGTAACTTTTATCCGTTAAGCGATAATTTTATCATTAAATAATTATCGGATCATTAAGACCGACATTAATCTCTGTTTAATTTGTATATTTTACAGTTAATTATATATATATCTTTATATAATATATATAACATTGTACTCCTCCGTTTATATATAGGAGGAGACCGCCCCAGTCAAACTATCTTATAAATATTGTTTAAAAATTTGTTATAAAATTTTTTTAAGAATTCATATATATAAAAAATGGTATTTCATTTTAAATTACATTATTTCCAAGAAAATAATATTATTATTTCCCATTTATACTATGCTTTACATATATATATTCAATATTTATTAATAGTAAAGCTTCATAGGGTCTTTCTGTCCTAATATAAGAAATCTGCATCTTCACAGATAATTTTATTTCATTAAGATTATTTTTAAGACAGCATTTAAGTCGTTACATCTTTCATGCAGGTCGGAACTTACCCGACAAGGAATTTCGCTACCTTTGGACCGTTATAGATACAGCCGCCGTTTACTATAGCTTATATAATATATTATAATTTTATATTATATATATTATTTTTACATAATAGCACTGGGCAGATGTCAATCTTTATACATCATTTTTCAATTTAGCAAAGATTTGTGTTTTTGTTAAACAGTCGCTTAAATTTTTTATTATAAACTAAATAAGTATCTTTTATCCCTAAGTTACAAGATAATTTTGCCGAGTTCCTTAAAAAAAATTATCTCAACTTCTTAATAATATATACAAATTTACTAGTGTCAGTTTACGGTACGAATATATAATAAATATATATTAATAATTTTTTTATAATATAATAATATAAAAATTATTATATTAGTTTTATAATATACATTATTATTATATAGTATAAGAATATTAACTTATTTCCTATTAACTACACATTTCATCTCATCTTAAGATTCGACTAACCCTATTCAAATAAATTTTAAATAGGAAACCTTAAATTATAGAAGTATTGGATTTTTACCAATATTTACATTACTCAAATTAGCATTATCACTTTTGATTTTATTATTTTAATTTACATATAAATAAATATTATCAAAACGCTCTTTTACCAATTTAATTTACATATTAAATTTTATAATATCGATAATTAATTTATTTTCGATTATTTTAGAACTAAAATTATTAAATTAATGAGCTTTTACGCACTCTTTAAAAGATAACTGCTTCTAAATTTACTTTTTAATTATAAAAATAATTTTATATTCTTTTTAAAACTTAACTAATATTTAAAAATCTTAATTTATAATTAGGGCTGTTTCCCTTTTGAAAATAAAGCTTATCCTTTATTTTCTGATAACATATATATTTTATTAAATAAAATTCTTAAATTATTAATATTAATATTAATTATTTAAATTAATTTAATTAAAAAAGAGTTTTACATTTATTTATATATAAATACTATACTTACATATATTTCAAAGAGAACCAGCTATCTTCAAATTCGATTGGCATTTCACCACTAATTATATTTTATTTGATACTTCTGCAACAGTAATCAATTCAAACTTTAATTTAATATTATTTAAACTTAATTTTAAATATAATTAGATCATTTGATTTCGGGTCTATAATAAATAATATTTATAATGTTTATTAAAAATTTATAAACTCGATATAACTTTGGCTTCATTTATTATATATTTAACCTAATTATATACTATTTATTATAACTTGCTAATTCTTTCTTCAACAAGAATATAATAAAATTTAAATTAATTTTATTATTATTTATTAAATTTAAAATTCAGGTTCTTTTCACTATTTTTTCAAAATTCTTTTCATCTTTCCCTCACGGTACTATTTCTCTATCAACTTTTATTATATTAAATTTTATAAGATGATTCTTACTATTTTATATAATTACATTCATATAAAATATATTTTTATATTACTTATATAAAATTTTACATAATTAATGTTTAAAATATTTCAATTCGCTCGCCACTACTATGAAAATCGTTATTACTTTATTTTCCTTTAAGTACTAAGATGATTCAATTCCTTAAGTTTTTTAAAAAAATATTTATATAAAAATATTTTATTCAGATACTTTTATAATAAAAATAAATAATATTAATAAAAATAAATATATATTATTTTTATTAATTATTATAAAAATTTCGTTAATATATATAACGTCTTTCTTCAATAATAAAAACTATAGACATCCTTTTAAATTTATTATATATATTTAATTATATAATTAATAATTACATAATAAATTAATTATAAATTACTTTATATTTTATAAGCGAAAAACGGAATTGAACCGATTACCTTCGGAGCATGAATCCGACGAACTTTCCTTATGCTCTATTTCGCTATAAACAATTAAACTTGAAAAGACTTGAACTTTTATAATACAATTCGTAATTATATATTTTATCCTTTAAATTACAAGTTTATTATTTATAATAATAAAAATAAAGTAATTAACTTAGAGGTAAAGTTTCTGCTTTACATACAGAAGATCATTGGTTCAAATCCAATATTACTTACATAAATCTATAATTTAATGGATAAAATAAAAACCTTCTAAGTTTTATATGTAAGTTCAAATCTTACTAGATTTATTATATAATTATGAATATGGCGGAAATGGTATACGCACTAAATTTAGATTTTAGTTTTCTATAAGAGTTCAAATCTCTTTATTCATATTAATATAAAATAATATTTACTTCTTAAACTAGAGTTGAACTAGTATCTTTCGGTTAACAGCCGAATGCTTTAACCACTAAGCTATTAAGAATTATTATATATATAATATATTATATAATAGGGAATATAGTTTAATGGTAAAATCTTATTTTTGCATAATAAAAATAGTAGTTCAATTCTACTTATTTCCATATAAATTCTATATATGTTATTTATATATTTTATATATATTATTATATTGCGAGTTTGATCCTAGCTTAGAATTAACGCTAGAAATATACATTACACATGCAAATTTATGATAATATCATAGTGAATAGGTGAGGATATATAAATTTGTAAATTTTAAATAGATTATAATTTATTATATAATAATCTATAAGCGCATTTATTTAATTGTACTATATTAAAAATTATTATTATTTAAAATAAAATTTATATTTGATTAACTAGTTGGTAAAATAAAAGTTTACCAAGGTGATGATCATAAATTGATTTGAAAGAATGTACAATCACATTAGGATTGAAATAAAGCCTAAATTTTTTTTTAAAATCAGCAGTGAGGAATATTTTACAATAAGTGTAAGCTTGATAAAGTAATATTTCTTAAAGGAAGACAGTATTATTAAAATATTGTAAACTTTATTTTATATATATAAATATTGATATATATATAAAATAGTATTGGCTAATTTCTGTGCCAGCAGCAGCGGTAATACAGGAAATGCAAGCGTTATTCATTTTATTAGGTGTAAAGCGTTTTAAGGTTTTATATTAATTTTATTTTTAAATATTTAAGTAAAATTTAAAAAATAAATAAATAATAATATAATAGAGTATTATTAAAGTATTAAGAATTTTTTGAGAAGTAGTGAAATACAATGATACAAAAAGGAATACCAAAGGCGAAAGCATAATACTAAATAATTACTGACACTTAAAAACGAAAGCTAAGGTAGCAAATAGGATTAGATACCCTAGTAGTCTTAGCTGTAAACTATGAATATTTTATATTTATATATTATTTATAAATATAATAACTAACGTAATAAATATTCCACCTGAGTAGTATATTCGCAAGAATAAAATTCAAAGGAATTGACGGGAGCTTATACAAGTGGTGGAACATGTGGCTTAATTCGATGCAACACGATAAACCTTACCAAAATTTAACAATATTTTTATTATTAAGAAATTAATAATTTAATAAAATATATAAGTAGTGCATGGCTGTCGTCAGTTCGTGCTGTGAAGTATTAATTTCAGTATTATAACGAACGTAACCTTTTATAGAAAATAATTTTTATAATATATTATTTATAATAGATAAAATATATAAAAAAGATTACGTCAAGTCATTATGCTCTTTATATTTTGGGCTGCTCACGTGTTACATAAAATATTACAATATATTTATTATATGTAAATATAATATTTAAAATATATTTATAGTTCAGATTATAAATTGAAATTCATTTATATAAAGATGGAATCACTAGTAATCGCTAATTAGAATTATAGCGGTGAATAAGTTCTTAAGCTTTGTACACACCGCCCGTCACATCTGGAAAATATTATATTATATAAAAATTATTGTTAAATAATTATATATAAAAATATAATTTAGATGAAGTCGTAACAAGGTAGCTGTACTGGAAGGTGCGGCTGGATAAAGAAAATAAATTGGTTGATTTATTTATTATAAAAATAATATTGATATATTAAATTTTTTATTTATATAAATAAAAAATTTATTAATTATATATAAATTTTAATAGACAAAAATAATATTAATACACATTAATATAAATTTAGTTAAATATTATTTTTTATTTAAAATAAATAGGTTTTTAGTTTAAAGGTAAAACATACTCTTGATAAGGGTAAAATTTTAGTTCAATTCTAAAATAACCTAAAAAAAAATAAATAGGCCCTATATTAATTTTTTTT